TGATTTATAATATTAGAATAATTAGTGTCGAGTAATTTTTTTAAATTTTTGGTAGGGTTTATTAGGTTAGCATAAAATTGATAAAAATATAAAAATTGATGTATATATATATATATATATATATATATATATAAGATGGCCAATTTATATCTCAACTTGTTGGCCCATACGTTCTCGGGTCCTCCTTGGTTTAGGGGTTTGACAAGGAAAACAGGATTTACTGAGCGTAGGGGGGTAGGGGGGTTTGTCGCGCAAAAACCAAAGGGGGCATTATAGTAAGTATAGTTGAATAAGAGATGAATATGTTATGCACTTGAGTTAGAAGTATGTAATTCTTAAGTTATGTCTTATAATAATTCACTTATATTAAAACATGCAAGGAATATGTTCAACCTTGATTTATATTTGAATTTGCACTCTGAGATGCCAAGTGAAAAGAAACCAAAAAGAGATACGTTATGCATATAAAAGAACGCCCGGCATGGTGGGTAACGAGACATATGTACTACACCATTAATCAGATGCCAGTATAATTATCCGAATGGGGAAATATTACAGTTATGTTCCTGAAATAGGAACCAGATGCCAGTAATAGTTCATATTGTGCTACCCCCACAATTAGTGTCCCTGATTCTATCATGCATGATATACCTTTATATAAACTGGTTGGTGGTTTCTTACTACATTAATATGTTTTTATAAGATTATAGTTAATTATTCAAGGAAAAATTTGAGGTCAAATTTTTAGGGAGTAATCTATTTTCCAGGTTTAAATAGTAGTATTTCTGAGTCTTAGTAATATGCTTTATGTATACCTTAAAAGTTAGTACTTGCTTTGTGGTTAAAATAGTGAATTGGTGATAATACATAGATATATTAATATATCTATGTAATATCAAGCATATTATAAAATAACCCATAAGGGGCGGATTTACCTCAGAAAATAGTTTAATTTAGAATTCTGGCTTTGGGAGCCAGGGGTGGGAGTTAAAATCTCTCTTTTCTGGGCGCTAGGGAGGAATTTAACCTCCGATCTTCGGATTACAAGACCGATGCTTTATAGGCTAAGCTACTAGGGCAAGCTCATTCTAGTGCTTTATTTTCTATTCATCCTGCTAGGGGGATGAAAATAAGGAATAGTGCGAAGTATAGTACGGATGCAATTTGTCCAATAATAATGAATGGGTGTTCTACTGGCATACCTCCAATTCATGTTAGGATAGCTATGTCTGCTACTAAGGTTCAGAATAGGAATTGGGTAATAGGGCGGAATGTTAGTCCTCGTTGTTTTGAGGTGTGTAGAAGTGGCACTACTATTAGTACGAGGATTGAAAATAGTAATGCAAGGACGCCACCTAGTTTGTTTGGGATTGATCGTAGGATGGCGTAGGCAAATAGGAAATATCACTCTGGTTTAATATGTGGGGGAGTAACTAGTGGGTTTGCAGGGGTAAAGTTTTCTGGATCTCCTAATAGGTTGGGAGAAAATAATGCTAGGAGTGTGAGGGCTAGTAACATAATTACGAATCCAAGAAGATCTTTATATGTAAAATATGGGTGGAAAGAGATTTTGTCTGCGTCTGAATTTAACCCAATTGGGTTGTTTGATCCTGTTTCGTGGAGAAATAGAAGGTGGAGGATGGTTGCGGCGGCGATAATAAATGGTAGTAGGAAGTGGAATGCGAAGAATCGTGTTAGTGTTGCATTGTCTACTGAGAAACCACCTCAGATTCATTGAACTAGTATATCTCCTATGTAAGGGACGGCGGATAATAGGTTTGTAATTACTGTAGCGCCTCAAAAAGATATTTGTCCTCATGGGAGTACGTAGCCGACGAAGGCTGTTATTATAACTAATAGTAAAAGGACCACGCCGATATTTCAGGTTTCTTTGTATAGGTAGGATCCATAATATAGGCCTCGGGCGATGTGTATATAAATACAGATGAAGAAGAATGATGCTCCGTTTGCGTGTATATTACGGATTAGTCAGCCGTAATTTACGTCTCGGCAAATGTGGTTTACTGATGAGAATGCGGTTGAAATATCTGAGGTATAGTGTATAGCTAGGAATAGTCCGGTTAAAATTTGGGTAATTAAGCATAATCCTAAGAGGGATCCAAAGTTTCATCATGCTGAAATGTTGGATGGTGCTGGTAGGTCAACTAGTGCGTCGTTAGCAATTTTAATGAGGGGGTGTGTTTTTCGTAGGCTTGCCATTATGGTTCTTGTAGTTGAATAACAACGGTGGTTCTTCAAGTCATTGGTCTCGGTTAAAGTCTGAGCAAGAATTATGACCTATTTTATGTTTTTATTATTGATGGCTTTGGTTGTGGGTTTAGTTGCTGTTGCTTCTAATCCTACGCCTTATTTTGCTGCTCTTGGGTTAGTGGTTGCAGCTGGGGTTGGGTGTGGAGTTTTAGTTGGTCACGGAGGTTCTTTTCTATCATTGGTTCTTTTTTTAATTTATTTAGGGGGGATGCTTGTGGTTTTTGCTTATTCGGCAGCTTTGGCTGCAGAACCGTTTCCGGAGGCTTGGGGTAGTCGTTCTGTGTTGGGATATGTTTTGGTTTATTTGCTTGGGGTTGGTTTGGTAGCGGGGCTTTTTTGAGGGGGTTGATACGAGGGTTCTTGGGTTGTCGTGGATGGATTAAAAGAGTTTTCTGTTTTGCGGGGTGATATTAGTGGTGTGGCTGTTATATATTCGTCTGGTGGGGGGATATTGGTTATTTGTGCTTGAGTATTACTTTTAACTTTATTGGTCGTGTTGGAGCTTACTCGTGGATTAAGTCGTGGAACTCTTCGGGCGGTTTAAAGGAGAATTGGGATGGTGGCTAGAATTAGGGTTAAAAGGAAGATAGTTAGGTAGGTTTTGATTATTCCTCGTGTGATGTCGTTTGTAATTTTTGCTATAATTGTTTGGGTTAGTGCTAGGCCTTTTGGTCCAATAGTTTCGAGTCATGTTTTGTCGAGTTGAGTGGCAGCTGATTGTCCTAGGGTGAGTTTGAGTTTTGGGAGAAGTCGATGGGTAATTGCGGGGAAAAATCCTAATATGTTGGAGAAATGATGTGTAGATGTTATTGGGGTAATTTTTACCTGTTTGCTGGTCATGTTAGCTAAATCTATGGCTACTAATAGGCCTGTAATAGTTACTATTAGGGCTGCTATTTTAAGAGTGGTTGGCATTGTTATGATTGGTGTTTTTATTGGTAGGAAGTTGTGTGTAATAATAAATCCTGCAATAATACTTCCTCAGGCGAGTCGTTTAATGGAGTTAATTACTAGCGGGTTGTTTTCATTAATGGGGGATAGGGATGAGAATCGTGGGGTTCCTATAGTTACGAAATAAATCAGTCGAAAGCTATAGACTGCGGTAAATGATGTAGCGATTAGTGTGAGAATTAGGGCTCAGGCGTTCAGGTGGGAGGTGTTTAGGGCTTCAATAATTGCATCTTTTGAGAAGAATCCTGCTAGAAATGGGGTTCCAGTTAAGGCCAAGCTGCCAATTATAAAGTAAGTTGAAGTGGCAGGTATAATATTAAATAAACCTCCTATTTTCCGGATGTCCTGCTCGTCGTTTAGACTATGAATAATTGATCCGGAGCATAAAAATAGTATGGCCTTGAAGAAAGCGTGTGTACAGATGTGAAGGAATGCTAGTTGAGGTTGATTTAGTCCAATCGTAACTATTATTAGTCCTAGTTGGCTTGATGTTGAGAAAGCTACAATTTTTTTAATATCATTTTGGGTTAGGGCGCAGGTGGCTGTAAATAGTGAGGTTAGTGCTCCTAAGCAGAGGCAAACTGTTAGTGCGAGTTGATTATTTTCTATAAGTGGGTGGAGGCGAATTAGTAGGAAAATTCCTGCAACAACTATGGTGCTTGAGTGGAGTAGGGCGGATACTGGCGTAGGACCTTCCATGGCGGACGGGAGTCATGGATGGAGGCCAAATTGGGCTGATTTTCCTGTGGCTGCTAGGGCGAGCCCTATTAGGGGAATTGTTATATCAAAGTCTTTTGATAGTGTAAAGATTTGTTGAATTTCTCAGGAGTTAAGATTTATTGCGAGTCAAGCCATGGTTATGATTAGTCCGATATCTCCTACTCGGTTGTAGATGACGGCCTGTAGGGCTGCTGTGTTGGCGTCTGCCCGTCCGTGTCATCATCCAATAAGTAAGAATGACATGATTCCTACTCCTTCTCAGCCAATAAATAATTGAAATATGTTGTTAGCTGTAACTAGAATAATTATGGCTACTAGAAATGTGAGTAAGTATTTAAAGAAACGATTGATATTGGGGTCGGAGTGTATATATCATAGTGCAAATTCCAGGATAGATCAGGTAACATATAGGGCAATTGGAACAAAAATTAGTGAGTAGTGGTCAAATTTAAAGCTGATATTGATGTCGAATGTTTGGATATTTATTCAGTGTCAGTTTGTAATGATGCCTTCTGTTTTTAGGTTAAGGAAAATTATTAGTGGTAGGAGGCTGATAAAAAATGCAGAGCTAACAGCAGTTTTGGTTATTTCCGCTATTTTGGAATTTTGTTGGTTGGGGTTTAGTGTGGTAAGTAGTGGATATAACAGGATAAAAAAGATTAAAAGGAGGGATGAGTGTATAATTAGTGCCATTTTAGCTTTCACTTGGATTTGCACCAAGAGTTTTTGGTTCCTAAGACCAATGGATAAACTATTATCCTTTGAAAGCGCAAGGAAGCCAGGGATTTTAACCCTGGTAGATAAGGATTAGCAGTACTTACTATTTTCTGTTCTTCCTTGGTGAGTAAGGGGATTTTAACTCCTGTCTTTAGAATCACAATCTAATATTTTGGTTAAACTATACTTACAGTAGCATCATCCTCATATGAGTTCTGGTTTTGTTACTAGGAGGATGACTGGGATTAAGTGTAGGGTTATTAGTAAGTGTTCTCGGGTGTGGAATGGTTGAAGTTCTATAATATGGTTTGGTGTTGGGCCTCGTTGTGATATAAGGAACATATATAAGGAGTAGCTGGCTGTAATTAGTGTTCCTAGTCCTGTGAGTAGAATTGTTCATGGGGATCAGTTAAATAAGGTTGTAATAATTATGAGTTCTCCTATTAAGTTGGGCAAGGGCGGGAGTGCTAAGTTGGCAAGATTAGCGATAAATCATCAAACTGCGGTTAGTGGAAAGATTACTTGTAGTCCTCGGGCAAGAATTATTGTTCGGCTGTGTGTTCGTTCATATGCTGTATTAGCTAGGCAGAATAATGCTGAGGATACTAGTCCGTGGGCAATTATTAAGATAATTGCTCCTGAGAATCCTCATGGTGTTTGAATTAAAATTCCTCCTGCTACTAGTCCTATATGGCTTACGGATGAGTAAGCAATTAGTGATTTTAGGTCTGTTTGTCGTAAACAGATTGAGCCGGTTATGATAATTCCTCAGAGAGCTAGAATAATAAATGGGTAGGCTAATTCTTTTGATAAAGGATCTAATATAACTATTATACGTATTATTCCGTATCCTCCTAGTTTTAGTAAAACTGCTGCAAGTACTATGGATCCTGCTACTGGAGCTTCGACGTGTGCTTTTGGTAGTCATAGGTGGACACCATATAAGGGTATTTTAACTAGGAATGCGATTAGACAGCCTGCTCATCAGATTATGTGACTTCATGAGTTGAGTTGTAATGGTTGTGAATATTGGAGTACTAATATTGATAGGGTTCCTGTGGATTGTTGAAGGAGAAGTAAAGCAACTAGAAGTGGGAGGGATCCTATTAAGGTATAGAATAGGAAATAAGTTCCTGCGCTTAGGCGTTCGGTTTGGTTTCCTCATCGGGTAATAATAATTAGGGTTGGAATGAGTGTGGCCTCAAATATAATATAAAATATAATAATTTCTGTGGCGCCAAATGCTATAATTAGGAAGGTTTGTAGTGAGGCGAGAAGTATAATATATGAGCGTTGTCGGCTGATTGGCTCTGGGTTAATATGATTTTGGCTAGCTAGAATTATTAGTGGTAATAATCAGCATGTTAGTACTAGTAGAGGAGTTGATAGTGGGTCTGTGGCTATATATATATTGGAAGAGGCTCATCCGGTTTCTGATGTTGATTTTAGTCATGTTAAACTGATAAAGGCAATTAGAAGGCTGTGCGCGGTGGTAGTTGTTCATAGCCATTTGGGGGAGGTTAGTCAGATTGTTGGAAATAATATAATTGTGGGGATTAACACTTTTAGCATTGTAGAAGATTAAGGTTTTGTAATCGGTCAGTTCCGTGGGTGCGGGCTGTGGCAACTAGTAATGCTAGGCCTGTGCTTGCTTCACAGGCGGAGAAGGCTAGGAGTAATATTGGGGCTGTGGAGAATCCTGTAGATTCAAATTGCAGGGCTCACAGGGCTAGTGCAATGAATAGGGATAATATTATTCCTTCTAAACATAAGAGTGCAGAGAGTAGGTGTGTACGGTGAAACGCTAATCCTATTAACCCCAAAATAAATGCTGAGCTAAAGCTAAAATGTACGGGTGTCATAAGGGGGTCATGGAATTAAACCACGGTCTTCTGAGCCGAAATCAGAGGTCTTGTCTTGGACTAACTCCCTATTCTGCTCATTCTAGGCCGCCTTGGGTTCATTCATAAATTAGTCCTAGGGTTAATAGGATTAGGACTGTTGTGGCTCAAAAGAATGTTTCGGTGGGGTTGTGGAGTTGATCCCCCCAGGGCAGAGGAAGAAGGAGGGCAATTTCTAGGTCGAAAAGAAGAAATAGGATTGCTACTAAGAAGAAGCGTAAGGAGAATGGTAATCGAGCAGATCCTAGGGGGTCAAACCCGCATTCGTATGGGGATAATTTTTCTGCGTCTGGGTTTATTTGTGGCAGTCAAAAAGATACAATTGTTAAAATTGTGGACAGGGCTACTGTAATAACTAGAATGGTTATAATTAAATTCATTATCTTTCCTTGGGATTTAACCAAGACTGTGTGATTGGAAGTCACTTGTACTAACTTTAATACTAGAAAGATTATGAGCCTCATCAGTAGATAGATACGTAGAGGAATAGTCATACTACGTCGACAAAGTGTCAGTATCAGGCGGCGGCTTCAAAGCCAAAGTGATGTTCGGATGTAAAGTGGTATTGGATTTGCCGTAGGAGGCAGACTGCCAGGAATGATGATCCAATGATGACGTGCAGTCCGTGGAATCCCGTAGCTACGAAGAATGTTGAGCCGTAGACTCCGTCTGCAATTGTAAATGGTGCTTCGTAATATTCTATGGCTTGGAGGGCGGTAAAATAAAATCCTAGAAGGATGGTTAATGTTAGGGACTGGATTGCTTGTTTCCGTTCTCCTTCTATAATGCTGTGGTGGGCTCATGTTACTGTAACTCCTGATGCTAATAACACGGCGGTATTAAGAAGTGGGACTTCGAAGGGATCTAGGGGGATAATTCCTGTTGGGGGTCAGCATCCTCCAAGCTCTGGTGTTGGTGCTAGGCTTGAGTGGTAGAAGGCTCAGAAGAATCCAAGGAAGAAGAATACTTCGGAAGTAATAAATAGGATTATTCCATATCGTAATCCTTTTTGTACTGGGGGTGTGTGATGACCTTGGAAGGTTCCTTCTCGGATAATGTCACGTCATCACTGATATATTGTGAGGAGTAGAAGAATTATTCCGAGGGTTATTAGTGTTGTTGAGTGGAAGTGAAATCAGATTGCTAAGCCGGATGTTATTAGTAGAGCAGCAATGGCTCCGGTTAGGGGTCATGGGCTTGGGTCGACTATATGATAGGCATGTGCTTGGTGGGCCATTAAACGTTTTCTTGCAGGTACAGGCTTAGAAGAAGTACAAATACATAGGCTTGAATTATTGCTACTGCAACTTCCAGTAGTGTTAATAGGAAAAGCACGGTGGCAGTTAGAATTGCTACTGTTGGTATTATGGGTAGTAGAACAAACACGGCTGTAGCAATAAGTTGAATTAGTAGGTGGCCTGCGGTTAGGTTAGCTGTAAGTCGTACTCCTAAGGCTAATGGCCGAATAAATAGACTAATTGTTTCGATAATAATAAGTACTGGAATTAGGGGGATGGGTGTTCCTTCTGGTAGAAGATGTCCTAGAGCAACCGTTGGTTGATTTCGTATTCCAATAATTACTGTAGCAAGTCAGAGTGGCACAGCAAATCCTATATTTAGTGATAGTTGTGTTGTGGGTGTAAAAGTATATGGAAGTAAGCCTAATATATTAATGGTAATTAAGAAGATTATTAAAGAGGCTAATAAAAGTGCTCACTTATGTCCTTCTACATTTAGAGGTAATATTAATTGGTTTGTGAATCGGTTAATAAACCATCCTTGGAGGGTGATGAGACGGTTATTAATTCATCGAGATGATGGGGTTGGGTAGAGGATTCAGGGTAGTGCGATTGCAATGGCAATTAGTGGAATACCTAGGTAGGAGGGGCTTGCAAATTGGTCGAAAAAGCTTGTTATCATGGTCAATCTCAGGATTCAGTTTTGTGTTTTTCAGCACTTATGGGGGTTGGTTCATTTGGTGAAGTATGGTTTAAGATTTTAGTTGGGATAATAGTTAGGAAAATTAGTCAGGAGAATACTAAAATTGCGAATCAAGGGCCGGGGTTTAATTGTGGCATTTCACTAGGGGTGGTCGGGAATCACCAATCTTTGGCTTAAAAGGCCAATGCTTTGTCCAATATTTAGCTTCCTAGCGAGGCGTCTTCTAGTATCAGTGAGGATCAGTTTTCGAAGTGTTCTAGTGGAACTGCCTCTACTACAATTGGTATGAAGCTGTGGTTGGCGCCGCAGATTTCAGAGCACTGTCCATAGAATAGGCCTGGGCGTGAGGCGATGAAGGCGGTTTGGTTTAATCGTCCTGGGACTGCATCTATTTTTACGCCTAGGGATGGGACGGCTCAGGAATGCAATACATCTTCAGCAGATACTAGGACTCGTACTGGGGATTCTATTGGGACAACCATTCGATGGTCAGTCTCTAGAAGTCGGAATTGTCCGGGGGTGAGGTCTTGAGTTGGAACCATATAGGAATCAAAGCCTAGATTTTCGTAGTCTGTATACTCGTAGCTTCAGTATCATTGGTGTCCTATTGCTTTAATTGTTAGGTGGGGGTCGTTAATTTCGTCTATGAGATACAAAATACGTAAGGAGGGTAAAGCAATTAAGACTAAAATAACGGCTGGTAAAATGGTTCATACGATTTCGATTTCTTGGGAATCTAGAATATATTTGTTGGTGAGTTTAGTTGAAACTATCGCAATAATAATATATAGTACTAAAGTGCTAATTAGAATCACAATTATTAGTGCATGATCGTGAAAGTGTAGAAGTTCTTCTATAACGGGTGATGCCGCGTCTTGGAATCCTAGTTGTGTTGGATGTGCCATTAAGCCTTAGGCTTAAGACATGCAGGGATTTAACCTACAATTTCACCTTGACAAGGTGGTGTAATTTACATTTTACTAATGTCTTTAGAAGGAAGTGACAGAGTGGTTATGTGGCTGGCTTGAAACCAGTATATGGGGGTTCAATTCCTCCCTTTCTCGTTAGTTTGATTGAATTTGGACGAATGCCGGTTCCTCATATGTGTGATAGGGGGGAGGGCAGCCGTGAAGTCATTCTACGTTTGTTATAGTTAATTCTACAGATGTTACTTCCCGTTTGGCGGCGAAGGCTTCTCACAGGATAAATAGGAATATGATTACCGCTACTAAAGAGATTAATGAGCCGATAGAAGATACTGTATTTCAGAGTGCGTAGGCATCTGGGTAGTCAGAGTATCGTCGTGGCATGCCTGCTAGGCCTAGGAAGTGTTGTGGGAAGAATGTGAGGTTAACCCCAATAAATATTACGCTGAAGTGGATTTTTGTTCAGGTGCTGTGTAGGGTATATCCTGTTAGTAAAGGGAATCAGTGTACAAAGGCTGCCATGATGGCGAATACAGCACCTATTGATAATACGTAATGGAAGTGTGCGACTACGTAGTATGTGTCATGAAGTACAATATCAAGTGATGAATTGGATAGTACAATTCCTGTGAGCCCTCCTACTGTAAATAGGAAGATAAATCCAAGAGCTCATAACATTGGAGTTTCTCATTTAATTGATCCTCCATGGAGTGTGGCTAATCAACTAAATACTTTTACACCTGTTGGGATGGCAATAATTATTGTTGCAGATGTAAAATATGCGCGGGTATCTACGTCTATTCCGACGGTAAATATGTGATGGGCTCATACAATAAAGCCTAGGAGGCCAATAGCTATCATGGCTCAAACCATTCCTATGTAGCCGAATGGTTCTTTTTTACCTGAGTAGTAGGCTACGACATGAGAGATAATACCAAATCCGGGAAGGATAAGAATATAGACTTCCGGGTGACCAAAGAATCAGAATAAATGTTGATAGAGAATTGGGTCTCCTCCTCCTGCTGGGTCAAAGAATGTGGTGTTAAGGTTTCGATCTGTCAGAAGTATTGTAATTCCAGCGGCTAAAACGGGAAGTGATAGAAGAAGTAGTACGGCGGTTACAAGTACGGATCAGACAAATAAAGGTGTCTGGTATTGGGAGATGGCTGGGGGTTTCATATTAATGGTTGTGGTAATAAAGTTGATGGCCCCTAGAATTGATGATACACCTGCTAAATGTAGCGAGAAAATTGTTAGGTCTACTGATGCTCCTGCATGGGCTAAGTTGCCTGCGAGGGGCGGGTATACTGTTCATCCTGTTCCGGCCCCAGCCTCAACACCAGAAGAAGCTAGGAGAAGTAGGAATGATGGGGGCAGGAGTCAGAAACTTATATTATTTATTCGCGGGAACGCTATGTCTGGGGCTCCAATTATTAGTGGTACAAGTCAGTTTCCAAATCCCCCGATGAGGATAGGCATTACTATAAAGAAAATTATTACGAAGGCATGAGCAGTAACAATAACATTGTAGATTTGGTCGTCGCCTAAAAGCGATCCAGGTTGGCTTAGTTCAGCCCGGATAAGAAGGCTTAAAGCGGTTCCCACTATTCCGGCTCAGGCACCAAATACAAGATAAAGGGTGCCAATGTCTTTGTGGTTAGTAGAGAAGAATCAGCGCGTGATTGCCACAGGTAGGGTGGCCGAGTATTTAGGCGGTGGGTTGTAGCCCCGAAGACAGAGGTTTGAGTCCTCTCCCTACTACAGCCTCGTGGTGGAGAACATATTGGATTGCAAATCCAAAGACGCAGATTAATATTCTGCCGGGGCTTTTCCCGCCTTGCTCGGTCAAACGGCGGGAAAAGTAGATGGATGCTCGCTGGCTTGAGCGTTTAGCTGTTAACTAAGAGTTTGTAGGATCGAGGCCTTCCCATCTAGTAAGGCCTTAGTTTAATAAAAATGTCTGATTTGCAATCAGGAGATGCAAGTTAATTTCTTGTAGGTCTTATCAGGGACTAGAAGATTTTCACTTCTACTTAGAGCTTTGAAGGCTTTTGGTCTAATATTATCCTAAGTCCCTAGGTGGTTAGTATTATAATGGTTGGAGTTACTGGAAGTAGTCCTAGGGCGGCTATGGTAAATAGGGCTAGGGGCAGGGAGGCTTGGGTCGTTTGGGTTCGTCATGGGGTGGTTGAGTTGGTTGTATTGGGGGAAATAGTTAGTGTTATTGCGTAGCATAGTCGGAGGTAGAAGTATAGGCTGATAAGGGCGGCTAGGGCTATTGTTGTGGCAATGAGAGGGAGGTCTTGTTTTGTTAATTCTTGTAGAATCAGTCATTTTGGTAGGAAGCCTGTAAGTGGGGGGAGACCTCCTAGTGAGAGTAACACAAGGGCAGTGGTTGAGGTAAGGATTGGGGTTTTTGATCAGGTTGTTGCAAGTGTGTTGATTTTGGTGGTGAATGATATTTTAAGGGTGAGGAATGCTGCGGATGTTATGATAATATATGTTCCTAGTGCGAGTAGGGTGAGTTGAGGGGCGTATTGGATAATAATAATTATTCATCCTATGTGTGCGATTGAGGAGTAAGCTAGGATTTTCCGTAGCTGGGTTTGATTTAGTCCTCCTCATCCGCCTACTAGTGTAGATGCAACTCCTAGTAAGGTTAATAGTAGGGGGTCGATGGTTTGGGCTGTTTGGATAATTAATGCAAATGGGGCAAGTTTTTGTCAGGTAGATAAGATTAGTCCTGTTAGTAAATCTAATCCTTGTATAACTTCTGGTATTCAGAAGTGTATTGGTGCGAGTCCAATTTTAAGTGCTAAAGCAGTAATAAATATTGTGCTAGCGACGGGGTTTGATAAGTCATTAATATTTCATTCTCCTGTTATTCAGGCATTTGTTGTGCTTGCGAACAGAATTATTGCTGCTGCGGTGGCTTGGGTTAGAAAGTATTTTGTGGTTGCCTCTACTGCACGGGGGTGGTGGTGTTGTGCCATTAGTGGTGTAATTGCTAAGGTATTAATTTCTAAGCCTATTCAGGCAAGTAGTCAGTGGGAGCTAGCAAAGGTTAGGGTGGTTCCTAGTCCTAGGCTGGATAGAAGAATTATAAGTACATATGGATTCATTGGCGGAGGAGGGACTTTAACCGTCATGTTCGGGGTATGGGCCCGAAAGCTTTATTAGCTGACCCCGCCTTAGAAAGTGGTGTAGAGGAAGCACCAAGAGTTTTGATCTCTTGAGTATGGGTTCGATTCCCTTCTTTCTAGGAGCTGAGGGGATTTTAACCCCTGTAAATCACTCTATCAAAGTGGTCCTTGGGCATTCAGGCACAGTTCCTTGGTTATAGTTGTGGAGGGAGTCCTGCTAGTGCGATAGGCAGAGCGGTATGTCATAATACAAAGGCAAGTGTTAGGGGGAGGAAGTTTTTTCAGACTAAGTGTATTAGCTGGTCATATCGGAATCGTGGGTAGGAGGCTCGCACTCATAGGAATAAAATAGATAGTAGTGCGGCTTTGATTATGAGGTTAATTGTTGTGAGTTCTGGGATGTTTGGGATATGTGAAGCTCCTAGGAATAATACAGCTGATAGGGTATTTATTAGTAGAATATTAGCGTATTCGGCTAGGAAAAATAGGGCGAAGGGTCCTCCTGCATATTCTACATTAAAACCAGATACTAGTTCTGATTCTCCTTCTGTTAGGTCAAATGGTGCTCGGTTTGTCTCAGCCAGTGTTGAGATATACCACATTGCGGCGAGAGGTCAGGCGGGGATAAGTAATCAGATGCTTTCTTGAGTAGTATTAAATGTTTGTAAAGTATATCCGCCTGAAAAGATAATTACTGAAAGGAGGATAAGTCCTAGGCTTACTTCATATGAGATTGTTTGGGCTACAGCCCGTAGGGCCCCAATTAGAGCATATTTTGAATTTGATGCTCAGCCTGATCCTAAGATTGAATATACTGCAAGGCTTGATAGGGCTAGGATAAATAGAATTCCTAAGTTAAGATCGGTTACTGGATAGGGTATAGGTATTGGTGCTCATAGTGTTATGGCTAGGGTGAGTGCTAGTATTGGAGTGGCTAAGAATAGGAATGGAGATGATGTGGAGGGGCGGACCGGTTCTTTAATAAATAGTTTTACTCCGTCAGCAATGGGTTGTAATAGTCCGTAGGGTCCTACTACGTTTGGCCCTTTTCGTAATTGTATATATCCTAGTACTTTTCGTTCAACTAATGTTAGGAAAGCTACTGCTAGAAGAACGGGTACGATGTAGGCTAGGGGATTGATTAGGTGGGTTATTAGGATGTTTAGCATGAACTGGGGAGAGGATTTGAACCTCTGGGTAAAAGGGCTTAGGCCTTTCGCAATTTACCATGCTCTGCCACCCCAGTATGTCCTTATTTCGGCCAGCTGGGATTTTGGCTCTCCCTTTGCTTTATTTATTTGTTCTCATAAATTAGGGGTGGGGCGTGCTTTAAGTATGGGCCCCTCTTTCCCGATCCTTTCGTACTAGGAAAAGTAGCGTTACAGATAGAAACTGACCTGGATTGCTCCGGTCTGAACTCAGATCACGTAGGACTTTAATCGTTGAACAAACGAACCCTTAATAGCGGCTGCACCATTAGGATGTCCTGATCCAACATCGAGGTCGTAAACCCTCTCGTCGATATGGACTCTGGGAGAGGATTGCGCTGTTATCCCTAGGGTAACTTGGTTCGTTGATCGGCTTTGATGGCCGGATCATGTTTGGTCAGATGTTCTGTGGCTTAGAGATGTCTCTCTTGGTTTTAGGAGATTTACCCCAGTCCACTTGGAGGCTTTCTTTTCCTCCGTGGTCGCCCCAACCGAAGGTAAAATTTCATGTTCCACAAGGTTTGTTGCTTTTTATTGAGTTGTTTGACGTGGTTGAGTTTTGTACCTTAAGCTCCAAAGGGTCTTCTCGTCTTGTATTATTATGTCCGCTTCTGCACGGGCAGATCAATTTCACTGACTTGAAAGGGGAGACAGTTAAGCCCTCGTTTAGCCATTCATACAGGTCTCTATTTAAAAGACAAGTGATTGCGCTACCTTTGCACGGTCAAAATACCGCGGCCGTTGAACTTGTAGTCACTGGGCAGGCTGGACCTCCTATACATGGTTGTGTTGCAGGAGGCGATGTTTTTGGTAAACAGGCGAGGCTTGTGTTTGCCGAGTTCCTTCCTTTTCTTTTAGTCTTTCCTTTAATAGCACTCCAGTGTGGGGTTAACGATTATTAAGTTGTGGGTTTTTCTTGTTTTTTTTATGGTTCACAGTGCTCTCTTGGGTTGAGTTCGTTAGTTGCCAATGGTTGGTCCGTTTTGGCTTACACTTGTGCTTGGAGAAGGGCGAGCCCTCTTGTTACTCATTTTAGCATAATTTCTTCCATGGGGGCATGGATTAGCCTAATAGTGTTTAGGGGAATAAGATTTTTTATCAGAATAATAAACTTTTTTCTGTCTGAGCTTTAACGCTTTCTGTTTAGGTGGCTGCCTTTAGGCCCACTAGAACAGTATGTTTTATATATTATGATCTTTATCCTCCTGAATAAGGTTGTATCCTCTGTTAAAGGGGCTGTACCCCCTTTAACTAACTCTCGTATTTTTCTCTTGGCATCTTGATTAGTGCTTTCTTGATTTGAGGTGTACGAGGCTGAACTTCTATTCATTTCTTAGGCAACCAGCTATCACCAGGTTCGGTAGGTCTGTCACTTCTACCCGGAGCTCTTCCCACTCTTTTGCCACAGAGACGGGTTGGCCCTTAATAGGCTGTCTCGGGGTAGCTCACCTGGTTTCGGGGTTTCAAACTAAAGGTCTCTTTGCTTGTGTTTACTGGCTAAATCATGATGCAAAAGGTACAAGGTTTAGTCTTTGCTTTTTGGTACTTGTATGGATTATTTCATTTCTCTTTCAGCTTTCCCTTGCGGTACTATTTCTATTGCTTTGGTTGAACCTTTTCTGTCTCCCATACTCAGGTAAAAGAATGGTTTAGTTTTTGGTGTTCTGTCTATTTTATTTTATTTATATTGTTTGGTTATGTTGGTGGGTAAGCTAGCTGTTTGGTTCAGGGTAATCCAACTTGCATGGATGTCTTCTCGGTGTAAGTGAGATGCTTAACTAACTCAGCCATACTCTGGGTTTGATCCAAGTGCACCTTCCGGTACACTTACCGTGTTACGACTTGCCTCCCCTTGTCAGTGCTAGTTTATTAAGTATCTTTGGTGCATTTTGACAGGGGAGAGTGACGGGCGGTGTGTACGCGTCTCAGAGCCGGGTTCAAAGGGACACTCTATTTCCTTTTTACTACTAAATCCTCCTTCAAGCATTAGTTTCATGTTGCATGTTCGTAATATTCTGTTATAGAAAATGTAGCCCATTTCTTTCCATTTCATGCGCTACACCTCGACCTGACGTTCTGGGTTGTGCCCATTTTGCTTACTTTTATTACCTTCACAGGGTAAGCTGACGACGGCGGTATATAGGCTGGGGTGGCTAGAAGTGGTGAGGTTTAACGGGGATTATCGGTTCTAGAACAGGCTCCTCTAGGGGGGTCTGAGACACCGTCAGGTCCTTTGGGTTTTAAGCTAATGCTCGTAGTACCCTGGCGGACATTAATTGTAATTGTATGTCTGAGTTTATGGCTGAGCATAGTGGGGTATCTAATCCCAGTTTGTTTCTCAGCTTTCGTGGGGTCAGGTTAATTTATTAAAGCTACTTTCGTGTTGGGGCTTCGGACACCTAGAAGCGTATGACGGCCAAAGGGCCATTTGGCTTTATTTTCATTTATCCTTAACCACCCTTTACGCCGTTATATAATCAACTGGGGCCTCTCGTCTAACCGCGGTGGCTGGCACGAGTTTTACCGGCCCTTTTAACCCTAACTGAGTCAAGTTTTCACTTATGGCTTAATGTTTATCACTGCTGAATTCCCTTGGGGGTGTGGCTAGGCCAGGCGTCTTGGGCTAAATTTTGTGCCTGATGCCCGCTCCTCGTCCCCGGGAGGGGGATTGAGGGCGTACTCACTGGGCTGCGGAGACTTGCATGTGTAAGTTGAGTTAGAGCTGATGATAAGGTCGGGACCATGCCTTTGTGCATGCGGAATTTTTTAGGACTCATCTTAGCATCTTCAGTGCTATGCTTTGTATTAAGCTACGCTAGC